GTATTATTAATTTTAAATTAAATTAATAGCCATAACTAAAACTAATAAAATGGCTATAACTAATCATTCCTTTAATTTAGAATTAGAAGAGAATTCAAAATCAAATTATTTATTAATTAAATATGAAATTATTTCGAATTATATATAATAAATAATAATATTATAAGATTGTAATATACAATAAATATAGAAATAGCAATAAATATAGAAATAGAATAAGATTCTAAACTAATTACATTACTTTACTCGATTTTATTTAAAATGAAATATTAAAATATATTTTCAAATTAAATTAAAATGAAATATAGATATTTCTATATATCAAATATATATGAAATATAATAAAATTATGTAATAAAAAATAGTAAACATAGAATAGTAAAAAAATCTTACCATCTAATTAAGCTAATTAAGATATTTATTATTGATAAACATATATTTGAGAAATAGATCAAAATTTTATATCGCGATATTTAATAATATCGCTATATTAATAGATATGTTCTATAATATTCAAATATCCAATATGTTTGGAAATTCTAAAATTCTATTTTCTATTCTTCCTTATTTTTGATATTTCTATTTTTCTATATATCATATTTCTTATGAATTTCTATTTTTCTATATATCATATTTCTTATGAAATAGCTAAGAATGAGCAGTTAATATCTCAGTAGTTTACTAAATTAGTATACGTGTACAATTTATGTTATGTGAGCCCGCTTAGCTCAGAGGTTAGAGCATCGCATTTGTAATGCGATGGTCATCGGTTCGATTCCGATAGCCGGCTTTTCTCCGTTTGTTTGATTTTTTATTTTTTACATAATTGATAATGTGAAATCAAAGCGAAAAACTTCTTTCCCTTTTCCCAAGGGTCACCCTATCATCTCGTAGGAACTTCCAATTATGAATAAAAATGGGATTGGAGGAGTTCGGTCTCTGTAGAACAAATCAATCAAGAAAAGAACCCTGAATTTTTTTTTTTATTATTATTTTTAATTCTTTTTATTTATATAATACAATTATTTATATACAATAAGGTCCGGATATTGATACAATTCCTCTAATTATTCTTTGTAATACAATACTTCAGTAAATTTCGATTAATTTATCATATTTTAGTTTAGTTTTAATTTTGTTTTATGAAATTTCATAAAAAATAAGGAGTCTTTATGTCACGTTACAGAGGGCCTCGTTTCAAAAAAATCCGTCGTCTGGGGGCTTTACCGGGACTAACTAGTAAAAAGCCTAGAGCCGGAAGCGATCTTAGAAACCAATCGCGCCCCGGAAAAAAATCTCAATATCGTATTCGTTTAGAAGAAAAACAAAAATTGCGCTTTCATTATGGTCTTACAGAACAACAATTACTTAAATACGTTCGTATCGCCGGAAAAGCCAAAGGATCAACAGGTCAGGTTTTACTACAATTACTTGAAATGCGTTTGGATAACATCCTTTTTCGATTGGGTATGGCTTCGACTATTCCTCAAGCCCGCCAATTAGTTAACCATAGACATATTTTAGTTAATGGTCGTATAGTAGATATACCAAGTTATCGCTGTAAACCCCGAGATATTATTACAGTGAGGGATGAGCAAAAATCTAGGGCTCTGATTCAAAATTATCTTGATTCATCCCCCCGCGAGGAGTTGCCAAACCATTTGACTCTTCACCCATTCCAATATGAAGGATTCGTCAATCAAATAATAGATAGTAAATGGGTCGGTTTGAAAATAAATGAATTGCTAGTTGTAGAATATTACTCTCGTCAGACTTAACCTCAACTAAAATAACAAGGGTTCGGACAATTTTGACCTCTCCATTTTGGCTTAAGTAAAGGGACCCGGGGTAAGTAAGGTAAGGGGTTTGATCTGGGGATTTTGATCTCATTCATGTATCATAGATCGGTAGGGGATTTTCATTCCTTGTCCATTTTGCCCAGTATTTTTCGTACCACAGAAGATTTGGATTAGGAATACATAATCGATATCAAAGAAAAGAAAGGTCTAACTGTTGGAGTATACATTCTTATTTGATGCATTGCAGTCAGTAACATTGGTGAATTAGGTGAAGAGTACGGAAAGAGAGGGATTCGAACCCTCGGTAAACAAAAGTCTACATAGCAGTTCCAATGCTACGCCTTGAACCACTCGGCCACCTCTCCTACATAATGATTATGGCCAAAAAACCGAGTTAATAGTGAGTAATTCATATTATTTTGGATAGGTATCTACATTGAATTAAAATTATTAAAAAATTGAACTCTAAAAATAGAAAACTTTTCATCAAAGACAAATCCTTCCGCATAAATCTTTTTTGTGAAAAATTGTAAAATAAAGATATATCTATTCATGTTTGCGAAGATGGGGTTTCCGCCCTTTCTAATATTTATACCGGATTTAATCTCTCAATTGAAACGAATTCAACGATTGATCCATTTTTTTAGACTGTGTTTAATGGATATCTTTAGATCATTATTCAATTTTCATAAAAATTCTAA